TAATAAAGACATTTAAATGTTTTATTTATCCTATCAAGATAACCCTTTAATCAGGCACTTTATTTAAAGTAAGCTAAGATTAAGCTGATGGGCTCATACCTCATTTATAGATTATTTCTCTTTAAAATAATCAATTTAATATATCAAGTAACTTAAATCACTACCGATGAAATCAAAATTCACTGTGCTTTTACACCATAATATAAAAATAAAATTTTATTTTATCTAAACTATTATATAACTTTAAATTTATTTTTTTTTTTTTTACTTTTAATTATAAGAACATTATTTTCTATCAGATCAACAAATTGGATAGGAGCCTGAATAGGATTAGAAATAAATCTAATAACTTTTATCCCTATTTTAAGAAGTGAAAAAAATATATTATCCAATGAATCTACCCTAAAATATTTTCTAACTCAATCCCTAGCATCTACCTTTTTTCTATTTTCCTCAATCTCTAATTCTTTATTTGTATCATTTCATAGAAATTTTTTTTATTCAACGCTAACACTCATAATCATTACCGCCAGTTTAATATTAAAATTAGGATCCGCCCCATTCCACTCATGATTCATCAGAATGCTAGAAGGGTTATCCTGATTAAAAATTTTTATCCTCTCTACAATTCAAAAAATTTCTCCACTTTTTATTATAAATTATTCCAAACCTAATTTAAACATTTTATTTCTATTTATCCTTTCATGCTCACTAATTGGCTCGATTGGAGGTTTAAACCAAACCTCACTACGAAAAATTATAGGTTATTCTTCCATCAACCACTTAGCATGAATCTTAACAAGTATAATTTACAGAAAATTTATTATATTAATTTACTTTTTATCCTACTGCTTCATGACAATAATTATCATAATTTTATTTCAAAAAATAAAATTATTTTTTTCTTTTCAATTATTCAACAATGTAAAATCAAAAATTATAATATACACAATTTTAATCAATATATTATCATTAGGAGGTCTACCCCCCTTTTTCGGATTCCTACCTAAATGAATAATTTTAATTAATTTAATAGAAAAAAATATATTCATTTGTACTATTTTAGTATTTACTACTCTAATTACATTATTTTACTATATTCAATTAATTATACCCATCATATTAATTTATAATAATAACAATAAATTATCAATAAATAATATTAAATTAAATTTTTACATAATTATAATAATTAGAATAATATCTTCATTTTCCTCAATCGGATTAATTATATTCCCATTATTAATTTAAAGATTTTAAGTTAAAAAAACTCTTAGCCTTCAAAGTTAAAAATAATCTATAATTAAATCTTAATAAAATACTTTATACCATTAAACTTGCAATTTAACATCCTAATTAGAATATAAGATTTTTAATATAGTAAAAGATAAAAATATCATAAATAAATTTACAATTTATCGCCTTTATTCAGCCATTTTACTTAATAAATGATTTTTCTCAACAAATCATAAAGACATTGGTACTTTATATTTCATCTTCGGGATTTGAGCTGGATTAACAGGAACAAGATTAAGAATTTTAATCCGAATAGAACTAGGACAACCGGGTCTTTTTCTAGAAGATGATCAACTTTACAATGTAATTGTTACATCACACGCTTTTATTATAATTTTCTTTATAATTATACCCATCATAATTGGAGGATTCGGAAATTGACTAGTCCCTCTCATATTAGGAGCACCAGATATGGCTTTCCCTCGAATAAATAATATAAGCTTTTGATTACTACCTCCCTCTCTTTCATTACTAATCCTAAGAGCACTTGTTAATACTGGTGCAGGTACCGGTTGAACAGTTTACCCTCCTTTAAGTAGTTCAATCGCTCATGCAGGAACATCAGTTGATCTAACTATTTTCTCTCTTCATCTAGCAGGAATTAGATCAATTTTAGGAGCAGTCAACTTTATTACTACTATTCTAAATATACGTTCCTCAGAATTAACTATAGATCGATTACCATTATTTGTATGATCAGTTTTTCTCACAGCCATTTTATTATTGCTTTCTTTACCAGTTTTAGCTGGGGCTATTACTATATTACTAACAGACCGAAATTTTAATACTTCTTTTTTTGACCCTGCAGGGGGAGGTGACCCTATTTTATACCAACACTTGTTCTGATTTTTTGGTCATCCAGAGGTTTATATTTTAATTTTACCAGGATTTGGATTAATTTCCCACATTATTAGTCAAGAAAGAGGAAAAAAAGAAACATTTGGTGTTCTCGGAATAATCTACGCAATAATAGCAATTGGATTATTAGGATTTATTGTTTGAGCCCATCACATATTTACAGTTGGTATAGACGTTGATACACGAGCATATTTTACTTCGGCTACAATAATTATTGCTATCCCTACAGGGATTAAAATTTTTAGTTGACTTACTACTATACATGGAAGAAAAATCAATTTCAACCCATCAACCCTTTGAGCCTTAGGGTTTGTTTTCCTTTTTACTTTAGGGGGATTAACAGGAATTATTTTAGCTAATTCTTCTATTGATATTGTATTACATGATACATACTATGTAGTTGCCCACTTCCATTATGTTTTATCTATGGGAGCAGTATTCGCAATTATAGCAGGCCTAATCCAATGATACCCACTATTCACAGGATTAACTATAAACCAAAAACTCTTAAAAATCCAATTTATCATTATGTTTATTGGAGTTAATTTAACATTTTTTCCTCAACATTTTTTAGGATTAAGAGGTATACCACGACGATACAGTGACTACCCCGACGTTTACACTTCATGAAATATTATTTCATCATTAGGATCAACAATCTCATTAATTGGAATCTTGATGTTAATCTTTATTTTATGAGAAAGATTCATTTCTCAACGAACATTATTATTTTCTTTATCCATACCTTCTTATATCGAATGAATCCAATTAACCCCTCCTTCTGAACATTCTTACTCATCTCTCCCTATTCTATTAAAATTTTAATGTGGCAGATTAGTGCAATGAATTTAAGCTTCATATATAAAATTTTTATTTTCATTAAAAATGGCTACATGATCAAATTTAAATCTTCAAGAAAGATCTTCTCCCCTAATAGAACAACTAAACATTTTCCACGATCATTCAATTATAATTTTAATCCTAATTACAGCTACTGTTACGTATATCATAATTTCAATATTTTGAAATAAATTGATTAATCGATTTTTATTAGAAAATCAACTAATTGAAATAATCTGAACAATCCTACCAAGAATTATTTTAATCTTTATCGCCTTACCTTCCTTACGAATTTTATATTTACTTGATGAAACAAATAATCCAATATTAACATTAAAAACCGTTGGTCATCAATGATATTGATCTTATGAATATTCAGACTTTAAAAACATAGAATTTGACTCATATATAATTCCCCCTAAGGAAAATTCTTTATCGGAATTTCGTCTTTTAGAAGTTAATAATCGAACAATAATTCCTATAAATACATCTACACGAATCTTAGTTTCTGCAGCAGATGTTTTACATTCCTGAGCCATTCCCTCTTTAGGAATTAAAATTGATGCTAATCCTGGCCGACTTAATCAAGGAAGAATCCTTATTAAACGGCCAGGATTATATTATGGACAATGCTCAGAAATTTGCGGGGCAGTCCACTCTTTTATACCTATTGTTATCGAATCAACTAAAAAATCCTCATTTATTAAATGATTAAAACCCAATTTAGAATCATTAAGTGACTGATAAAAGTATTGGTCTCTTAAACCAAATTATAGTATAAATTATACTCTTAATGAAAAGTTTAGTTAATATATATATATAACATTGGTATGTCAAACCAAAATAATTTTTTTTTAATAACTTTTGATCCCACAAATAAGACCAATTTGATGAACCACACTTTTTTTATATTTTATTATTCTATTATTTATATCAAATACAATTAACTATTTTATTTATTATCCATCAATAAAAAAAAAATATTTCAAATTAAATATGACATCTATTAATTGAAAATGATAACAAATTTATTTTCCGTATTTGACCCTTCAACAAATTTGATAAGATGATCATTAAATTGATTAAGATCAATAATATTTCTAATATTCATCCCTTCAATATTCTGGCTTTTACCTTCTCGATTTAATAAGATATGACTCAATATTATAATCGCCCTAAACAAAGAATTTAAATCATTATTAGGAAACAGATATAAAAAAATAACATTAATTTTTATTTCATTATTTTCTTTCATTTTATTTAATAACTTCCTAGGTTTATTCCCATATATTTTCACATCTTCTAGCCATATAGTCTTTTCATTAACATTATCATTACCTTTATGGTTATCATTCATATTATTTGGATGAATTAATCACTCCCAACATATATTCTCTCATTTAATCCCTCAAGGAACGCCTCCTGTCTTAATACCATTTATAGTAATCATTGAAACTATTAGAAATGTAATTCGACCTGGAACTCTTGCCATTCGTTTATCAGCAAATATAATTGCTGGTCATCTCCTTTTAACCTTATTAGGTAATACAGGCCCAAAAGCCTCTTTAATAATCCTCGTAATCCTATTGATTACCCAAATAGCATTATTAATTTTAGAAATAGCCGTTTCCTTCATTCAATCTTACGTATTTGCTGTATTAACAACCCTTTATTCATCAGAAGTATATTAATGAACACACACAACTATCATCCCTACCACCTAGTTAATGTTAGACCTTGACCTTTAACTGGAGCTATTGGAACCCTAATTACCGCTTCAGGATTAATTGAATTATTTAACTTTTATTCAATAAATTTAATAATTATAGGTTTATTAATTATTTTATTCACTATATTTCAATGATGACGAGACATCGTTCGAGAAAGAACTTATCAAGGATTACATTCTATCAAAGTGGCTAAAGGAATACGATGAGGAATAATTCTATTTATTACATCTGAAGTATTCTTTTTCTTATCTTTTTTCTGAGCATTCTTCCATAGAAGTTTAGCACCATCACCAGAAATTGGATTAATATGGCCCCCGAAAGGAATTCAGCCTTTTAATCCTATTCAAATCCCTTTACTAAATACAATTATTCTTTTATCATCCGGATTTACAATCACTTGGGCCCATCACAGAATTATAAAGAATAATTTTTCTCAAACTACCCAAGGATTAACATTAACCATTTTACTAGGATTTTATTTTACCTTACTTCAAGGATTTGAATATTGAGAAGCATCTTTTTCCATTTCAGACTCTATTTATGGATCATCTTTCTTTATAGCAACAGGATTTCACGGATTACATGTAATTATCGGAACAATTTTCATTACAACAATACTAATACGACATTTTAATACTCACTTCTCAAAAACTCATCATTTTGGATTTGAAGCGGCAGCCTGATATTGACATTTTGTAGATGTAGTATGATTATTCTTATATATTTCTATTTATTGATGAGGAAATTATTTATTTAGTATAAATATTGTACATTTAACTTCCAATTAAAAAGTCTTAATAAAGAATAAATAATTATATCCATACTTTGATTAACCATGATCATAATATTATTATCAAATATTGTTATATTTATCCCTATCATAATATCCAAAAAATCCCTATATGATCGAGAAAAAAATTCTCCCTTCGAATGTGGGTTTGACCCCCTAAGATCCTCCCGTCTTCCATTTTCATTAAAATTTTTTCTTTTAACAATTATATTCCTAATTTTTGATGTAGAGATTGTATTATTTATACCAGTAATTCTCATAATTAACAAAACAAGTATGTTTACATTTAATATGATTTCCATATTATTTATTATAATTTTAATCCTAGGTCTATTTCATGAATGAAAACAAGGTACATTAGAATGATCTTTTTAAAGGATAATAGTTAACCATAACATTTAATTTGCACTTAAAAAGTATTACAAATGTAATTTATCTTAATTAATATATAGCATAATACAATGCATTTAATTTCGACTTAAATAATAGTATAATTTACTTATATTAAAAATTAATTAAAGCCAAAAAGAGGCTTATCATTGTTAATGATATCAATGAATCTAATTCTAATTAAAGAAATAAGACTGATCTCATTGTAGCTGCTAACTAATAATGATTAAGGTTTAAATCCTTTTTTATTTCGATTTATTTAGTTTATAAAAACATTACACTTTCTATGTAAAATAGAGATTTTTCTCTTTAAATAAATTATTTAAAAATACTGTATACTACCCAAGCATCTTCAATGCTTTGCTCTAACTTAAGCTATTTAAATAAAATAAAATAAAAATAAATAATCAAAAATAAAAATATATAAACAATAAAAAATAAATTTTAATATTATTATTCTGAATAACCTGATTCAACATTCTAATGCTATATAACTTTTTATTCAGTTCAGATCCACCAATTTTTTCTAATCAACCTAAATCGAAATTTTTATAATAAAGTTCCCCTACATATACAAAACTATATTTTAATAACTCTCTTAAGTAAGGTAAAAATCATATTGAACCTAAAATTAATTTTAGTTTATAATTAAAAATTAAATTTAAATAACTAACATTTATTGCGTAAACAAATCCAATTAATGACCCTACCAATACCACCATCAAAGTTAAAACTTTCAAAATAAAAGGTAAAATAATCAAATAAGGAACAACAAAAATTATCCATATTAAAAATCTTCCACCAAAAACAACTATTAATAATATTATTATTATACTAGAAAGCATAGTATAATCATTATCACCCAAAATATGAAATCCACAAAGATTAAACTTATTAATCATGACATAATAAATTAAACGAAATGTATAAATTACAGTAAATAAAGTAGAAATATAAAATATATAATAAATTAATTTATTAATTACTCCTATAGAAACTATTTCTAAAATTAAATCCTTAGAATAAAATCCAGCTAAAAAAGGTATCCCACATAATGATAAATTAGATACTCTAAAACATATTCCCAAAATGGGAACTTGAGTACTAATTGACCCTATATAACGGATATCTTGACATTCATTAAGAACATGAATTATATAACCTGCACATATAAACAATAAAGCCTTAAATAAAGCATGAGTCAACAAATGAAAAAAAGATAAATCAATTAGACCAATTCTTATAGTTCTAATCATAAGCCCTAGCTGTCTCAAAGTAGATAAAGCAATAATTTTTTTTAAGTCATATTCAAATACAGCCCCAATTCCAGCTATTAATATAGTAGAACTAGAAATTAATAAAACAAAACTTACTAAATTCGAATTATAAAAGATTCTTTCACTAAAACGAATTAATAAATAGACTCCAGCAGTAACCAAAGTAGAAGAATGAACCAAGGATGACACTGGAGTAGGAGCCGCTATAGCAGCTGGGAGCCATGCAGAAAAAGGAATTTGCGCTCTCTTAGTCATAGAAGCTAAAACAATTAATCAACTCAAAATAATTATATCCTCACAAACATAATCAAAATTATAAATAAAATTTCATCCCCCAAAATTAATTATCCAACCGATAGATACTAGCAATATCACATCACCAATACGATTAGACAAAGCCGTTAATATTCCAGCATTTCTAGATTTTTTATTTTGATAATAAATTACTAAAACGTAAGAAACTAGTCCCAATCCATCCCATCCTAAAAGTAATCTAATCAAATTTGGTCTAATAATTAAAAATATCATGGATAAAACAAAAAAAAACACCAGAATAATGAACCGAACAATTCTATAATCCCCATACATATAAGAACTTCTATAATTAACTACCATACAAGAAATAAAAAATACAAACATCATAAATGAACAGGATATTCAATCCAATAAAATTGACATTCTAATTCTTAAACCATTAATTTCCAAAATTTCCCACTCAAAAAATAAAACCTGATTTACTTTGACTAAATAAATAAAAATAAAAAAAGAAAATATAAATATGATAAACAATGTAAAAACCATAACCAAACAAACACGAATATTTATAAATATAATTTAAAATCCGAAAGATATCTCTGGTACCACAAACCAATATTTTTATTAAACTATTTAAACAAATTATAATCAATAAAAAAAAATTTCACAATTTACAATTATTAAATTCAAAGGCAATCAATGTAAAATCATAATTATATATTCACGAACACTAATCAATACAAATCTAAAAATTCCGTTCATTAATGACCCATGTTGACTTCGAGAAAATAAATATAATCTGTAACCTGCAGATAGAAAAGAACAAAATATTACCATAAACATCCCATAATATGAATAACTAAATAATCTATTAATTAAACCAATTTCCCCAACCAGATTCATCGAAGGAGGAGAACCCATATTATTAATACAAAAAAGGAATCATCATATACTTATTCTAGGCATAATATGTAATATACCCTTACTAATAACTATTCTACGAGTACCTAAACGTTCATAAATAAAATTAGTTAATACAAACAACCCAGAAGAACACAATCCATGCCCCACTATCATTATATAAGAACTATTAAACCCTCACTTAGATATAGTTATTATACCACCCAACATAATTCCTATATGTCTTACTGAAGAATAAGCAATCAAACTCTTCATATCCTCCTGACGAATACAAACTAAACTGATTAAAACCCCTCCAATCAATGATACTAAAACAAAAACCAAATTTAATTTTAAACAAAAATTCATAACAATTGACAATACACGAATCAACCCATAACCTCCTAATTTCAATAAAACACCTGCTAAAATTATAGATCCAGACACTGGAGCTTCAACATGAGCTTTAGGTAACCATAAATGAAATAAAAATATAGGTAACTTTACTAAAAATGCTAAAATTAATCTTAAATACAACAAAACCCTTCCATTAACCAATAAATCATCAACTAAAAAATATAAAGTCCCCATTTCAAAATATAAAAAAAATAATGATAATAATAAAGGCATAGAAGCTAATAAAGTATAAAACAATATATAAATTCCAGCCTGAATTCGCTCAGGCTGATACCCCCACCCTAAAATTAATAATAGAATAGGAATTAAACTTCTCTCAAAATAAAGATAAAATATAAAAAAATTTAATCTTCTAAAAGTCAAATACAATAAAACTATCAAAATAATAATAATAAACAAAAACTTATTAAAATAAAAATTATGATAATACAAAGAAAAACTTGATAAAATCATTAATGCTCTAATTCAAAATCTCAACAAAATCAATCCATAAGATAATAAATCTTGGCCTATAAAAAAATTTAAATTTACAAAATAAAATTGAGTTCTTAAATTTAATAGATACAAAAAACAAACAAAAAAAAAAAAAAATTGAACTAATCTCCATCTTTTTTTTAACTTCAAAAAAACAATCAATCTTAATAAACTAAATAAACACTTTAACATTTTAATCTAGACAATCTATTAATATAATCATTACCATAATAACGAATTATTTTAATCAACAAACTCAACCCCATAGAACCTTCACAAACACAAAAAGTTAAATAATACAACAAAAAATACCGTTCTCTATCTAAGATCAATATATAAATACATATATATCCAAATAAACATAAACAAATAAACTCTAAACTTAATAATATTAATAAAACATTTTTACTAAAAGAAATTATTCTTATTACTCCCAAAAAATACATAAAAACTATTATATACATATATAAATTAATCATTAGTTTTAATAATTTAAATAAAAATATTGGTCTTGTAAACCAAAATTGAATATATTCTTAAAACTCAGAAGAAGTAAACGCTATACTATTATTAATCTCCAAAATTAATATTTTTTATTAAATTATCTTCTGTATAATTTTCATAACCACCTCAACAATATTTATATTATCAATAATTTTTTTCATACTAAACACACCTTTATCAATAGGATTAATTTTAATTTTACAAACAATTTGTATATCAATTTTGATAGGTATAATAATAAAATCATTTTGATTTTCATACATGTTAATTTTAATTTTCATTGGAGGGATACTAATAATATTTCTCTACGTAATTACACTATCTACAAATAAAAAATTCAAATTTAAATACTCATACATAAAAACATTAATTTTAATAACAACCATATTTTTATTATATTCAACACTAGACCCTATAATAATCTCCCCAGAAATAATATATAATAAATTAAATATTAATGACAATCTAAATATATTAAACCTAATAAAAATATTTTGTACATATTCCAATCCCTTATTAATTCTAATAGTAAATTATTTATTTATAACCCTCATATCAGTAGAAAGAATCATTAATAATTCTTTCGCTCCATTACGTAAAATATTTTAATGTTCACACCAATACGACAAAAACATCCAATAATTAAAATCATTAACAACTCACTATTCGACCTACCTACTCCTTCTACAATTTCATCAATATGAAATTTTGGGTCACTCCTAGGATTATGCTTAATAATCCAAATCATTACAGGACTATTTTTAGCTATACATTATACATCAGATATCAACACTGCCTTTAATAGAGTAATTCATATTTGCCGAAATGTTAATAACGGATGAATAATTCGTACTCTACATGCAAATGGTGCCTCATTTTTTTTCATTTGTATTTTCATGCATGTAGGCCGAGGAATATACTACAATTCTTATAATTTAATACAAACCTGATTTATTGGAGTATTAATTTTATTTATCACTATAGCTACAGCATTCTTAGGATATGTGTTACCATGGGGACAAATATCTTTTTGGGGAGCAACAGTAATTACTAATTTGCTTTCTGCATTGCCCTACTTAGGAACAGATTTAGTTCAATGAATTTGAGGAGGATTTGCCGTAGATAAAGCCACTCTAACCCGATTTTTCGCATTTCATTTTATTGCACCATTCATTATTATAGCAATAATAATTATCCATCTTCTATTTCTCCATCAATCGGGTTCATCTAACCCCTTAGGTATTAAAATAAATATTGATAAAATCCCATTCCATCCTTACTTTTCAATTAAAGATTTAATTGGATTTATTGTTATAATTATAAGACTATCCTTGCTAAACCTATCATATCCATATATATTAGGAGACCCAGATAATTTCATTCCAGCCAACCCCCTAGTAACACCAGTTCATATCCAACCAGAATGATATTTTCTATTTGCTTATGCTATTTTACGATCTATTCCTAATAAATTAGGAGGAGTTATTGCTCTAATTCTATCAATTGCCATCCTACTTATTCTTCCATTTTCCCAAAAAATAGACATGAAGGGAATCCAATTCTATACTATTAATAAATTTATATTCTGAATATTTGTATCAAACACTATTTTACTAACATGAATTGGGGCTCGACCAGTAGAAGCCCCTTATATTATTGTAGGCCAAACTCTTACCATAACTTATTTTATTTATTTTTTAATAAATCCGTTAATAATAATAGCATGAGATAAAATATTGAAAAAATAAATTAATTAGTCTAAGAAAGACTATTGTTTTGAAAACAATAAATACTGGTTAAATTCCATTATTAATTTAACTATTTTTTAGTCCTAATATATATTTATATACATATATACATAAATAAATAAAAATAAGCCCAATAAATTTAAAGAGAGAGGTAAAAATCTCTTTCAACATAAAAACATCATATGATCATATCGAAATCGAGGCAAGGTACCACGAACTCAAACAAAAATGAATATTATAAATACAACCCTCAAAAAGAAAAAAAAATTATAAATATCTCCTCCAAAGAAAAATAAAGAAATTACTAATCTCATAAACATAATTCTCCCATACTCTGCCAAAAAAATTAATGAAAATCCCCCTCTTCTATACTCAACATTAAACCCAGAAACCAATTCCGACTCTCCTTCCGCTAAATCAAAAGGAGTACGATTGGTTTCACCTAATAAAGTAACAAACATTATTATAAAAAGAAATAAACCTAAAAAAAAAAATCAAATTACATCCTGAAACTTATAAAAATAAGATAAATTATACCCACCCATCATAATTAAAACACAAATTAAAATAAATCCCAAACTAATTTCATAAGAAATAGTTTGAGCGACTGAACGAAGCCCCCCTAATAAAGAATAATTAGAGTTAGAAGACCATCCAGAAATTATTACTCTATAAACACCAAAACTAATAACAACTATAAAAAAAATAATTCCAAAATTAAATCTCAATAATCCTCAATAATAAGGAATTAAACATCAAAGAAAAATAATTAAAAAAAAAGAAAATACAGGTGAAAAATAATAAACTAAATAATTGGATATTCTGGGATAAGTACATTCTTTACAAAATAACTTAACAGCATCGCTAAAAGGCTGTAAAAACCCCATCAACCCAATTTTATTAGGACCTTTACGAATTTGGACATAACCCAGAATTTTACGCTCTAATAAAGTAAAAAAAGCCACTCCAACCAAAACAAAAATAATCATTACTGCATAACTAACAACTAAAACAACAAACTCTTTCAAAAAAATTATTATTTATAATTTTAACTTATATAATTAAATTCTAAATTTAATGCACTAATCTGCCAAAATAATTAATTCAAAATAAAAATAAATTATTTATAATTAATGGTCCTTTCGTACTAAAAAATTAAAAAAAAATAAAGATAGAAACTGACCTGGCTCACGCCGGTCTGAACTCAAATCATGTAAAAATTTAATAGTCGAACAGACTATCTTTGTAAAAATCTACCCCTACAAAAATTTTTAATTCAACATCGAGGTCGCAAACTTTATTATAAATAAGAACTTCAAAATAAAATTACGCTGTTATCCCTAAAGTAATTTAAACTAAAAATCATAAATTATGGATCAAAAAATTTTTTTAAAAAAGTTTTAGCAATAAATAAGTTATTCATATTAAAAAATCACCCCAATTAAATTATTAATAAAAAATCTTAAAAAATTTCTTAAATTAAATTCTTCACAAATAATAAAAATTTTAGGGTCTTCTCGTCCCTTATTAAAATTTAAGCATTTTCACTTAAAATTAAAATTCAAATTCTAAAATAAAAAAAGTTCTTTTCTTATTCAATCATTCATTCCAGTCTCCAATTAAAAAACTATTGATTATGCTACCTTTGCACAGTCATAATACTGCGGCCTTTTAAATATCAATGGGCAGATTAGACTTAAAAATATTTTCAATAAGACATGTTTTTGATAAACAGGTAAAAAAGAATTTGCCAAGTTTTAATATTCAAATATAAAATTTTACTAATTCTATAATAATCAATTTAATTTTTAAAATTAAAATTCAAGTCTTTATTTAATCATTAAACATCAATAAATTAAAATTATAAATATTTTTTTTTAAAAAACTATAAATTAATATAAATCCTAAATCTAAAAAAATATCTTAAATATATTTATTATAAAAATTATAAAAGCTAATCCCTCCATAATTTAACTGTTAAAAAAATTAATTACTAAATAAAAAAAATATTGATAACAAAATAATTAAATTATTTTTTAAAAAAACTAGATACCTAAGAAAACGAATAATTTTTCAATTCCATATTGTTATTTTAAACATTTATGTAACAAAGAAACTAATAACAAAATAAATCCTTCTTATTCGAGACAAATTTATAAAATAATTTTTATATAAACCTTGATACAAAAAGTACAAAAATTTTTATTCTTACTTAATTCCTTAATTATACCTTTTCAGTTAAAAATATTAATATATTAAAATTCAATAGAATTTACTTTAACAAGAATAAAAAAAAAAATTATTTTTAATAAAATAATTAAAAACAATAAAACCTTAATAATTAGAATAACTATTAAAAATAGTTCTCTTTTTAATGTAAATAAAATGCTTATAAAGCTTTATCCTAAATATTCTAGATTCACTTTCCAGTAAATCTACTTTGTTACGACTTATTTCTTATTAATAAAGAAAGCGACGGGCAATATGTACATGATTTAAGGATTAGATCAAAAAAAAATAATCTATTATTTTACATATAAATCCAATTTCATATTATTATTTAAAATAAAAATCCAAAAATAACTTTAATGTAATACATTTTAACTTAGTAATAATCTGCACCTTGACCTGATCTTCTTAAAAAAAATTAAATTAGAAATAAAACTTTTTAATTTATTCTTGACGGAGATATACAAAATGAATTTACTATACTAAGTAAGATAATTGTGGATTATCAATTATAAAACATATTCCTCTAAATAGAAATAAATCACCGCCAAATCTTTTAAGTTTCCAGAACAAATCTTTTACTACCTAAAACAAAATTTAAATTTTTAATAATAGGGTATCTAATCCTAGTTTCTAATAAAAATATAATAAAATTAACTATTAAACTATCCATAAAAATAAACTTTTAAATTTCACCCTAAAATAATTGGCTCCTCCTGCCTTAAACGCTCTCAAGCTAATAAAAATTAAAATCCTCCATTTGATTTTTAAAAGCTCCGCCGTTTCACCGGATTACTCTCAAAAAAATTCCAATAAGGCTCCTCCTGCCTTAAACGCTCTCAAGCTAATAAAAATTAAAATCCTCCATTTGATTTTTAAAAGCTCCGCCGTTTCACCGGATTATTCTCAAAAAAATTCCAATAAGGCTTCCTCCTGCCTTAAACGCTCTCAAGCTAATAAAAATTAAAATCCTCCATTTGATTTTTAAAAGCTCCAACCATATTTAAAAATGATCTTTTCAATAAAAACTTAACAAAAACAATTATTCAATCACTACCCTTACTGAATAGTTTTAAACCCACTTTACTCAATCTTTTAGAACTTAAGCAAAATTAACAAATAAAAATTAAAATTTTATCATAAATAAAACAGCTTCTTCGTTTTTTTTAAAGAAAAAAAAAAAAAACGAAGAAGAT